AATAGAATAATTCTTTCTAATTAGAATAAAAAAAGAAAGAACAGATAAACTAAGGGCTTGTATTGGATTGGCACTAATATCCACATAAATACAAACAAAACCACTGTAGGTAAAAGGATAAATAAAATGAAATAAGAACTTTCAAAAATAAGATAGATATAAATAGAACAAGAGTGAAGGAAGGGATAGTATAGAAAAGTTTATACAAAGCTAAGCTATATATATATACAAACTACCCACACCCCCCTTTTTTTTTGTATTTCATTAAATTCAGTGCCTTTAATTAAGACAAAGATCCGTAAAAACCCCTGCCTTCTTTAATTTAAAATATCATGAACAGTTCCTGTCGTTTGAGTGCCTTTTCAAATTAAAGGAAATATCGAATCGGAGGAACGTTTAAATAAGTTTTCTTTTTTAGTGGATCATAAAAACCCACTTTCCGAACAGCTCTTCCTTCTCTTCGTACTCAAACATCACTTGTAACGATTCGATAAAGGATTCGTTGGTATATATATAAGTGGATAAAAATTGCATTCAAAATGTGTATCATTGTAAGGTATGAGACGTAAAACTTTTTTCTCAGTAACTAACGTAAATAGGAAGAGATAAGGGGAATAAAATAAGAATGTGATCAAAAAACCGTTCAACTTTTTTTGTTTTGAATTTGAATTTTGATATCTGTTTCCCCCGTCCCTGAAAAAAAAAAGATAGATTCAATTCCATTTCCATATTATTTGAGCACAATCCATTTTTTGAAAAATAAATTAGTCCAAGAAAAGTTATTAAAAATATGAAACGAAAAAAATATGAAACGAAAGAAGAATTGCATTTATTATTCTCTTAATAATAAAAAGGTTGCCAAAGCCGGTAATTTTTTTTTATGTATAGAATAGGTATACGCTGGGACGGAAGGATTCGAACCTCCGAATAGCGGGACCAAAACCCGTTGCCTTACCACTTGGCCACGCCCCATTTCTATTCAACTCAACACTAATAAAAACTAATATAGGTATTAGTTCTTCGTCAATTCCCGTTCCAATAAATATCTTATGAAATAGATTAGTTTATTGCTCAGATTTTAATATATGTAGATATAGAATTAAACTCAATTTATTGATCATAATATATAATTCAATTAAGATATTGTATGAAAATAGGATTCCTTCTATTCTTTTTTGATTTGAGAATTGAAGGATTTTTGATTGAGTGAGGTTCATCAATAAGGGTTTTTGTCTATCTTACTTTATTTTTATTTTATATAAATAAATTTTGATATCATCATTAATAATATTTTAATAACTCAATCAAAATAGAATTATCTTCAAGAATAAATATCTTCAAGAATAAAATTGGATTATGCTTAATATTTTTAGTTTGTTTTGTATCTGTTTTGATTCGGCTATTTATTCAAGCAGTTTTTTCTTCACAAAATTGCCCGAAGCCTACGCTTTTTTGAATCCAATTGTAGATGTAATGCCAGTCATCCCTGTGCTCTTTTTTCTATTAGCCTTTGTTTGGCAAGCTGCTGTAAGTTTTCGATGAGGTTTTTAATACTGTCCTAAAATAATTTATTCAAGAAAAAAAATTCTAACAATTTATAAGATCAGATAAGTCTTATAGTATAAGCCCTCCCCCAATTCAAGCATTCAAGTTATTATATAGACGCGAAAAATCAAATAGGGCTTACCCTATTCGATATTACTCATTCTAAACATTTTTCTTTTCCATTCCCTTGAACTTGAAAGGGAGCCCTATATTATAAATTATAAGAGTCCTCCACAATATCTACACAATATCTAATTGTAGGTGTGAAGGCAAATTCTTGGCAATGAAAGACTCAACTCTTATTACAAATGAATTTATAAAAAATCTTTTCTATTTCTAAAAACTACTTCATTTCTTGATATCAAAATTATTGTGATCAAAATTATTGTGATATAGGGTATAAAAATAGAGAATCTATTTTCTTTTTTTCCAAACCAAAATTGGAGATTGTGTAATGCTTACTCTCAAACTCTTTGTTTACACAGTAGTGATATTCTTTGTCTCTCTCTTCATCTTTGGATTTTTATCTAATGACCCGGGGCGTAATCCTGGCCGCGAAGAATAAAAAATAAGAGTTTTGACTTGCTTTTAAATATTTTTAGCATTTTTATCTATTCTACATCTTTAACTATTAAATTCAAAAATKGGAAAGGTAAAAAAATACCAAATAATCAACGGAACCGGAAAGAGAGGGATTCGAACCCTCGGTACGAATAATTCGTACAACGGATTAGCAATCCGACGCTTTAGTCCACTCAGCCATCTCTCCCAATGGAAAAACAATAATTACTATGTTATATTACACAAGAGGTAATACTTAAAAAACCTTTTTCTATTTCTCTTTTTTTTTCATCGCTCTTTAACTTTCATTACTCTGTTAAATTTTTTTATTCTATTTTCTTTTTATTCTTATATTATATTACTTTCATTTTATATTATATTACTTTCATTAAAG